ATTGTTGTGTGGTCAGTATTGGTCTTTGGATATGGGTATGTTCGGTTATTGGGTAGGTTGTTAATATTTCTGGAGAGGTTATTATTCTATTGTTAGTAATTGTTTGACGGTTGGATGCTGTGGCTTCTCATATTATAGTGAGGAATAAGATGGAGGCTCTAAGAGATAGAAGACTGCCAAGTGAAGATAATATGTGTATGAATGAATATGTGTCTCTGTAATCTACGTATCGACGTGGTATGCCATTTAATCCAAGAAAGTGTTGTGGTAGAAATGTTAGATTTGCTCCGATAAATATTAAGTTGAATTGAGTTTTTTGAATAATTCTATTAAAAGAGAATCCTAATATTCATGGTGTTCATAGTGTTACTGCGATTATGATAGCAAAGACTACCCCTATGCTTAGTACGAAGTGGAAGTGACCCACTACGTAATATGTATCATGTAGAAGAAGGTCTAAGGAAGCATTTGATAGTCTTACTCCTGTAAGTCCACCTATTGTGAATAGTAGTAGGAATCCTAGTACTCATAATATGGCTGGTGTTATTTTGATGTGGCTGCCATATAATGTAGCTAGTCATCTGAAGATTTTTACGCCGGTTGGAATACCAATGATTATTGTAGCGGCGGTGAAGTAAGCTCGTGTGTCGATGTCTATGCCAACTGTATATATGTGGTGGCCTCATACAAAGCATCCTAGGATGCCAATTCTTATTATTGCATAGATTATTCCGAGTGGGCCGAATACCTTGAATTTTCCGGATATGAGTATTAGTGCTTCAGATACTACTCCAAAAGCTGGTAGTACTAGGATATAAACTTCTGGGTGCCCAAAGAATCAGAATATGTGCTGGAATAGGATGGGGTCTCCTCCTCCTGAAGTTTCGAAAAAGGTTGTGCCGAAATTGCGATCTGTTAGGAGTATGGTGATTCCACCTGCTAGGACTGGTAAGGAGATAATTAGTATAAATGATGTGATAAGTACTCTTCAGATGAATATACTTAATCGTTCTAGAGTGTAGGTGATGGGTCGTGATAGAAAGCATGTAGCGATGAAGTTGATGCTTCCTACAATTGATGAAATACCAGCTAAGTGTAAGGAGAAAATTACTAGGTCAACACTATGATTGGGATGTCCAAGTCAGGTGGATAATGGAGGGTAAATGGTTCATCCTGTTCCGGCTCCTAGATTGATAAATATAGATGAGCTTAGTAATATTAAGGCAGGTGGTAATAGTCAGAATCCTAAATTGTTTAATCGTGGGAATGATATATCAGTAGCTCCTGCTATAATAGGGATTAGTCAGTTTCCAAACCCTCTTAATAGTATGGGTATCACTATGAAGAAGATTATGGCAAGTGCGTGAGCGGTGACGATTACGTTATAATATTCTGAAATTAGTCCATTTACATTAAATGTTCATGGGGAGGATAGGATTATCCGAATTAAAACGGATAGGGAAATTCCTAGCATTCCTCCAATTACGCCAAATAAGATGTATAATGTTCCAATTTTTTTATGATTCCCTGAATAGAGTCATTTTATCATAATGTTGTTAATTGGATAATAACTTTAAATTTTCAAACTGTAAATTTGAAATATAAAGGTAAATTATCGGAAGAGTTAGTATAATTGATTATGTAAGATTGCAAGTCTTAAGATTGGTTCTTCTGGTGTGGATTGGCGACTTTCTTCTTGCAAAAAAGATATGCTGGATACATTATCAACCCGTATCATTCACTCTTCGTATGTTTAAATTCTAAATTTACTGCACTTTATCTGCCAGAATGATCTAGAGTTTGAATTCTTAAAAATAACAGTTTTATGCATCATCTAATATGCTTGACTCTAAAAGTTGTCATGTTTAATGATTTGAAAAGTTTCAAGCTTTTCTTTCAACTTTGTTTTATATGAGGTTATATAATTAGAAGATTCATGATAATTTACCAAGAGCTCACTCGAATATTAATCTGAGTAATATAAATAGTAAAAATGATCTGGCTGTAATGTAAGAGAGAAATGTTAGTCTAGTTATATTTGGGATGTAGGCAATTAGGATAATGATCTCTAGATCAAATAAGACGAAGATTAATCTTACTATAAAAAAATTAATTGAGAAGGGTAGTCGGTTTGTTTTATAGCTTTCAAACCCGCATTCAAATCTTAATGTATTGTTAAAATAGTTTTTTGATAAAACAGATCGTATTAATAGTATTAGTAGCACCACAACTAAACCAAAGAAAACTAGGTAGGAGAATACGATTATTGGAGAAGTTGCTAGTATTTGATTTTCATGGGATTGGGATGCTTTATTGGTGAGGTTATTATTTTTACCCTTAAAATTATAGATAATACAGTTAGTGTACCGAGTAGTCTTATGGGTGAGATTTGATAGAGGAGAAGGATTAAAGAATAATAATTATTATCTTCAATTTGACAAATTAATGTTTTGGGTTAAACTAATTCTTTACTATAAAGCTATTTGAGGGAGTGGAAATAAAGATAATATATTATTATCTTTAATTGACAAATAATGGATGGGTTAAATAATTCTTTGTCACTTTGGTGTAATTTGGCATGTATGGCTTCCAACTATATGGTTTTAGTGATATTAAGTAGAACCTAATTGATAGGGGTACAGTGATAGTGTACTTTAGTGGTTTGCACCTGCTTAATTGTGTTTGTATTATACCTTTAGAATTCAAATTTCTATGTACGAGTTATACTATAATACATAGCTTTAAGTTAAGTAAACTGTAAACCTTCAAAGTTTGATATGAGCATTGTGTTCAAGCTATCTTTCTTAGGATCCTCAGTAGTAAAAGATAGTGTATAGTATTAGTCATACTGCGTCTACAAAGTGTCAATATCAGATTGATATTTCGTATCTTATTATTGATGTATTTGAGTATTTGTGTTGGTTTATTAAGAGTAGGCATGTTATTAGTGCTATGGATCCTAGGATTACGTGGAGTCCATGGAAACCTGTGGTTATGAAGAATACTCTTCCGTTTACTCCTCTCGATATAGTGAATGTAGATCTGTAGTATTCTAGGTATTGTATGGTGATAAATAGGATTCTTAGTGTTAGTGTGGATAATAGTCAGTTGAGGGGTTTACCATTTGGTAGGTTAGTTTGAAAGTGTGATATTGTTACGGTTGCGCTGCTGGTAACTAGTAGGATTGTGTTTAGTCTTGGTACACCTAGGGGTCTGGGTGTGTGTAGTGAGGTTGGTGGTCATGTTCCTTGTTCTGGAATTAGTGCTGATCTGATAAATATTCAGAAGAACGTTATAAAGAAAAATGCTTCTGTTAATAAGAATAGAATTATTGCTAGTTTTGTGTTTGATGTGATGTTATTTGTGTGTATTCCTGTTGATGAATCTCGTATTGAATCTCGTCCTCAGTAGTATAGGGTGAGTATTAGTGTAATTATTCTTAGTTTTAGTCCTGATCAAGAGGGGTTGGTGGTGTTGTTTTCTATATAGTTTATTGATGTGATTAGTCTTAAACATATTCTTAGTGTGATTATTCTTGTTAGTATGGGTCATGGAGTTGTGAAGTTTGTGGATTTGTTCATATGGTGTGAGCTTTATTGTTTTTAGTAATAGGATTGCTATGATTAGTCTGTTTTTGGTTAATGTGGTGTAGTTTGAGATGGTTGTCCTGCTTAAAATTGGTTCGTGTGCTTTTGTGTGAGTAATTCATTCTGGTGTTGTCATTATTTCTGAATAGTATATGTTTGCTAGGATGATGAATACTGTGGTTTGTACTAATATTACGAAAATCTCGTATAAGGAGATTAGAATTGTGCTTGTGATGTTGGATTTGGCGAATTCTGTTAAGAATACGCCTACGATTAGGTTTATTATTATTCGGAATGGGAGTGAAATGAATCGGATGGCATATCTTATATTATGGAATATTCAGAGGCTTATGTTAATTAAAGCTCATCTTAGTGGTGCATTTTTACCGAATGTTTTAAGTCCTCTGTTTAGTAGTATTGTAACTCATAGGGAGAATAAGTATAGGGTTGTTGTCAGTAAGATAATTCATCATTGGCTGTTGATGATTCAGTTGTACCTAAATGTGGAGATGAAGTTTCTTAATATTATAATGTTAAGGATATTGGAGGTTATTATGTAAGAGTTGTTTTGGTTGTTAAGGTTTAGGTTGGTTAGTTTTTGTATGGTGTTAGATCATCGTGTTTTTCATAATGTATTGGCTGGTAATAGTAGGATTGTTATAATGGTTAATAGTATGGAGAGTGTTGATATTAGTGGGGTGGGGTTTGATCAGTCTAGGTTTGATATTGCTATATAGCTGTCTATGCTTAGTTTATAGGTGGGTTTGGTTTTGGTTAATATGTGTGCTAATAATAATAGGAGTAGTATTATTATGAAGTTTATGCTTAATTTTGTTGTGAATTTTTTCATAATGATTGTTAGGTATTACGTTCCTTTCGTACTAGTAATAATTATGTGGTACAGCTTTAAAGAGAATCCAACCTGTCTTGCGACGGTTTAAACTCAAATCACGTATTTTTGAATCGTCGAACAGACGAAACCTGTTAGTCTTCTGCGACTAATAATCCTTGATTCAACATCGAGGTCACAATCTAAAGGGTAGATGAGTTCTCTTAGCTTTTATTGTGCTGTTATCCCTAGAGTAACTGTTCTATTTAAGAGGGTGGTGGTTCTTTTGTTTTAAAGTTTTATCCCAAAAAAAGTTGTGATGATTAGTTTCTAGGGTCTTCTCGTTTTAAAGTTGTTATAAGGAATTCTCACCTTAATTATAGTTTCTGTTGATTGTATGTTAATAGTAATCCTTCTTTATTCCTTTCATTCTAGTTTAAATTTATTAAACAATTTATTATGCTACCTTTGCACGGTCAAATTACCGCGGCCATTCAAATATTTTCATTGGGCAGGAGGTTATAACACATCTGTGTTACAATGTTTTTATTAAACAGTAGAAGACTAGTTGCCGAGTTTTAACATACAAATTTTGTTGTTCTTACTGATGTAACTATAGTTTATCAGTCTTTAGTTTTGAGTGATCTGTGGTGGTTACTGGTGAGTAGTGGGCTAGTCAATTACGAACTGTTGTGTTGGTTGATTCTGAGCCTGTTAGCTGAGGTGTTGTTGTATATTATTTAGCTTGTACTAAATTTGTTTTGAAATAGTTATCAGATAGTGTGTGGAGTGTCTCTTCAAGTATTTTGGTGTTAAATTTCACGTAAATTTTAAGTACTTGTAGTTTACTATCTTTCTATTATAGGTTTGTATCTAGATTTTTAGTTACTCCTTATACAAAAGGAAGTTGTTGAAAGTTGTTTGAGTTCTTAGAGCTTAAACCTTCTTATTGTAATTAAGATGTACTTATATACTATGCCCTGCATTTTAGGTCCTCCTTCCAGAAGATCTACTTTGTTACGACTTGCCTCATATGAGGATGACGGGCAATATGTGCGTAAGAAATTTGGCAGGTCATAATGTTATAGGTAGACATGGTTACAATCGGATCCTGATTTAAACTGTTGAGTTAATGATTAGTTTAATTAATTGTTGATATTTGCAGGCAATATCTCACCTAACCATGACTTATATCTTGACCTGTTGACTAAGCTTAGATCTTAAGTAATTCTACCTTAAGTAAAGTTTCAATGGCGATATATAAAATGTTAAGTTAGGGGGTAATTAACGAGGGTTGTCGATTATGGTACAGCCTTCTCCGGTGGATTTCTTACCGCCATTCTAATTAGGTTTTTATTTGATATTACTTCCTGGTTAGCTTAGGTTTAGGATAGAAGGGTATCTAATCCTTGTCTCTTGATTTAACTTTGGGTGGTTTAGATGTATAGTGGTGTTGAATATATACTTTTCACTATTAGGATTTTAATTGTTGTTTGATAATCTAAACAGCTGATAGGAATTAACCTTAAGTTAGTGTATAACCGCGATAGCTGGCACACTATTTATCACTTAGATCTCTAACTATGGCAGGTGGTCTTGCATAATATTGGTTTGTGCTAGGTACATCAAAGCTTAGTTGATTTAGTTATGATTACAGAAGATTACAACTAAGAGAAGTGGATTGTGTCCAGTACTTTAAGTTAGAAGCTTAAAATGTCTTCTCTAATCGTTGAATAAGGTATGGTTGGTTATGGCTATTAACCAGGTGGTTATAAATCATGTAAAATAGGTTAGAATTAAGTGTGGTAATCAGGTAGAGTAGTATGCGTCTGCTCTTCAGGAGGCTACTCATCCTGTTGTTATTATTGTGAGTAGTAATGTAAATAGTAGTATGTCCCATAATTTGAAATGGTTGAGGTCTTGGAGGATTCATCATGGTAAAATACTAAATATTAGGATTCTTATGATTATTAGAATTAGTCCTCCTAATTTTCTGTCTCTTCCTCGGAGAAATCCATATATTGGTAAAAAGTATCACTCTGGTTGAATATTAATTGGGGATAGTAAGCGGTCTGCATAAGAGAAGTTTTCTGGATCTCTGCTTCAGTATGGATAGCTGATTGATAGTCAGCTTATGGTTATTAGGATTACTAGGTTTATCATGTCTTTGTTAGTGAAGAATGGGTGAAATTTGGTTTTTAATATGTGTGAATGAGAGCCTAATGGATTAGATCTTCCTTTATTGTGTAATAGTAGTAAATGGATTATGGCAATTGCGGAGATTAAGAATGGTATGAGGTAATGGAGTGTGAAAAAAAATTGTAGTGTTCGTCCTGTAATTCTGTATCCTCCTCAGATTCAATATAAGATTGATTCTCCGAAGATTGGGATTGCTGATATAAAGGATGTAATGACGGTTGCGGCTCAGAAACTTATATTTCCCCACGGAATTACATATCCTATGAAAGCAACAAGGATTGTTAAGAATAGGATAATATTGCCTGTTAATCATCTTCCTGATAATATAAATGATGAGTATATTAAGCCTTTCAATATATGAAGATATATGGTTAAAAATACAAATGATGCACCATTAAGGTGTAGGAGTCGTAATAAGAATCCGAACTTTACTTCTCGTATTAAGGTGATAATGCTATTAAAGGCTTCTGTTTCACTAGTTGAGAAGTGTATTACTAAAAGTAGTCCTGTCGTGATTTGAATGCTTATTAGGACACTTAAAAGACTACCTAGATTTCACCAGTATGAGATTGTGTAGGGAGTTGGGAGTTGTGCAATGTTTTTGATTCCTGGAATTTTTAGTATTAGTGATTTTATCATAGGGTACATTGTTATAATGATCGAATTGGATATTTGAATTGTGATAATAAACTAGTAACTAGACAAAATGAGGTTGTTAGTAGAGTAAGTACTGCATTAATTATTGGAGAAGATATTAAATAGGTTCTCATATTTATAAGATTAAGCTCATTATAATTATGATTGTCATTATTGGGATTGTAGTTAGTTGTTATCGTTATGATAAATATTGGTAGAATTATCATCATAATGAGTTTAGTAGGTAGCTTATTGGTGATTGTTCTTGGGGTTAGGGAGGAGATGTATGTCAGTATGATGAGTAGCCCTCCTCTGTATACTATTACAAATATATAGCCGAATATTGAGTTATTGTGAGTTGCATAAAATTTATAAATTGCAGTACTAATTCTTAGTAGAAATACTAAAATTCTAATCCATAGTGGATGGGTTAGATATAAAAATAGCGATAAAATAATGATTATTAGTGTTATAATTCAGATTATAGTTTAATTAAAATATAAAGTTTGGGGCTTTAAGATTAAAATCTGAAATTATTATTTTTATGATTTGCTAGTAGTGGGTATGGAAATAAAGATAATATATTATTATCTTTAATTGACAAATAATGGGTGGGTTAAACCAATTCGCTTTTGGGTTTGTTTAGTTGGTTGTTGGTGTTGTGTGGGTGGTTTGTTTGGGTTGTTACTGTGGTTGTGGGTTTGTAGCTTTTGAGTTCTTTAGATTTACAAGATCTATGTTCTTATTAAACTATAAAAGCTATTGTTGAGGTTTTGGTGTTTATTGCTGGGTTGATTAAGGTTGTTTTTGGTTTAAAGGGTGTTGTGGTTTTGTTAGTCAGGATGGAGTTGTTGAGGTTAGCGTTAATGTGCTTGTGTTGGGGGTGTTATTGGGTTTATAGTGTTTGGTTTTTAATGGTAATGGTGGTGCATAGGGTTGTTGGGATGTTGATTTTGCTTTGGGTGGTTCGTTATTTTGGTGGTGATAAGGTTAGTTCTTTTATATAGTATGACAAGAAATTTTGGAATGATTCTTATTATTGTTGTTATTGTGTTTTTATGATGGGTGTTAATTGGGGTTTTTGGTACTGTTAGTATGTTAGTTGGTTGTATGGATAATCTTAGGTATCTTATAGTGAGTCTTGGATTTATGCTAGTAGTGGTGTTTTTAATTTATATTGTTGTTTATGTGGTGGGGTTTGGATATTTGGTGATCATTTATGTTGTTGTGTTATGTTTGTTTTTTTTGTCTGATAATGTGATGATATTTTATATTTTGTTTGAGGTATCGGTTATTCCGATTTATTTTATTGTGTTGGGTTGAGGTAATCAGCCTGATCGATTGATAGCTGCTAATTATTTAGTGGTATATACGTTGATGTTTTCTTTTCCGTTGTTGGTTTTGATTATTCGGTTGTTGGTGGATAATTTTGTTATGGGCTGGTCTTCTTTGATTTGGGTTGATGGAATTGTTGTGGTTATTATGGTGCTTCCTTTTGTTGTTAAGCTTCCTGTTTACTTGTTTCATCTTTGGTTGCCTAAGGCTCATGTGGAAGCTCCTGTGTTGGGTAGTATGATTTTGGCTAGTATTCTTTTGAAAACTGGTGGTTATGGTCTTGTGAAGGTTGGTGGTCTTACGGTTGATTTGGGTTATGTGGGTGGTTTGGCTAGATTATTGCTGTGTTTATCATTGTTGTCTGCTGTAACTGCTATGCTTCAGAGTGATATTAAGAAGTTTGTGGCTTATAGTAGTGTTACGCATATAACTATAGTTTTAGGGTTAGTGGTGTTGAATTTTGGAGTGTTGGATTCGGCTATTATGTGTTTGATATTGTCTCATGGGGTTTTGAGTAATTCTATGTTTTTTTTGGTTGGTATACTCTCTAATTCTTCTAAGACTCGGTTGCTGTTTAAGCAGCAGGGATTGTTGCAGTCATCTCCTGTAGTTTGGTTTTTCTTGGTTTTTTTGTTGTTTATGAGTTCTGGGGTTCCTCCGTCTGTTGGGATGATTAGTGAGATTTCTTATGTAGTTTGTTGTATTTCGGTTTGTAGGGTGAATTTGGTCTTGTTGATTGTGTTGTTTGTGGCTTTGCTTTATTATCCGTTGTGGTTTGTGTGTATGATGGCGGCTGGTAAGTTGTCGAATTCTTTAGTTGCTGGGTGGACTTTATGTGATTTGGTTATGATGGGTTGAATACCATGTTTAATATTAGTATTTTGGTTTAATGGGGCCTTGCTAATTTGAACACTAAATGATTGGATCATGCTTAATTTCGACTTAAGTTTAGGCGTTGCCAGTGTTAATGGCTCTTTTAGTCTAGTGGACGTCGAGTTGTGGGTTCGAAGGATTTAGAGAGCAATTAATTTGGTGAGATTGGTTGTATTGATTTGAATGGTGGTGATTGTTGCTTGGGTGGTGTTGATGGTTGGTGATTTTAGGGTTATGACTTTGCAGTTAATGTCTTTTAATGTGGGTATTAGATTTGATTTTAGTGGTCGTTGATATTATGTTGTGTTTGGTTTAGTGGTGTTATTGTTGGCTTCTTGGATTTTGTATTATGCTTCTTCTTATTTAAGTTCTTCTGTTGGGTTGGTGCGGTTTAATGTTTTGGTAGTAGTATTTGTTGTGAGGATGTTAGTGGTTGTGGTAAGGAAGTCGTTTTGGGTTTTGTGATTGGGGTGAGAGGGTTTAGGGGTTTCTAGGTTTTTATTGATTATGTATTATAATAACTGGAAGTGTAGTGGTTCTGCTATGACGACGATTATGATGAATCGTGTTGGTGATTTTGCGTTGATGGTAATGGTGGTGACTTTGAGGTGTAATTTTATTTTTGATTACGGGTGAGTGGTTTATAGTTCTCTTGGGTTGGTAATGTTTATGGGTGCTATGATTGCTAAGAGAGCTCAGGTTCCTATGAGTAGGTGATTGCCTATTGCTATGGCGGCTCCTACTCCGGTTAGTTCTTTAGTTCATTCTTCTACTTTGGTGGTTGCTGGTTGTGTGCTTTGTGTTAAGTTGGGTGATTGTATGGGGGTAATGTGGGTTAATGGATTGTTGGTTGTTGTGGGCTTGTTGACTAGGTTGTATGCTAGTTTAATAGCTTTTTTTGAGCTTGATCTTAAGAAGATTTTAGCTTATTCGACTATGTCGCAGGTTGCTATGGTGATGTTGATATTGTTGAGGGGTTTGTACTCGTTAATGATGATGCATGTTATGAATCACGCATTGGTGAAGGCTTTGTTGTTTATAAATATTGGCGTTATGATTAGGTATATGTTTGCTGGTCAGGAGGTTCGGTTAATTTCCTGTGTTGGGTGTGGTGTTGGGTTTGTTTTAGGGAGAGTAGTTCTTTGCTTGGTGGTTATGTGTGGGTTGACGTTTACGTCTTGTTATTATTCGAAGGAGTATTCGGTTTGTTTGAGTATTAAGGAGGATACTCTTCTTCATGTGGTTAATGTGGTTATGTTTATGTCAGTGATGTATTCGTTGCGTGTAATTTATGTTCTGATGGGTGGTTTATCTGGTAAGGTTTTTTTAAATCGTTTTGGTGTGAGTTTTGCTAATATTCAAGTGTTGATAATCCCGGTGTTGGTGATGGGTTGGTTTTTGATTATGAATTTTTCTATGCCGTGTAATCCTGGTTTTGATGTTTTTAAAGCGTTGTTGTTGGTTACTCCTTTTGTTATGTTATTATTTGTTTTAAAGGTTTGGGTTTTTCCTTGGGTTATAAATGTTGATTTATATTATGAGTATTTGAATTCGGGTATTATTGGGTTGAAGTTTTTTGTGCTTAGTTTTGTGAAGGGTTTACATGTTTCTGGTTTTATACCTTTAATTGGTTTAGTTAGTTTTAATGTTAGGGTGTTTAAGTTGTTGGTTTCAGTTGTAGTAATATTGTTGGTGTTGTTTGGTTATCCCTTTTAGCTTAATATAAAGCGTGGATTTGAAGAATCTAAGATTCTTGAGGGAGAGTAATGTAAGCTAAGTTGAAGCTGTTGGGCTCATACCTCAAATATACTTTGTGTCATTATTAATTAATAGTATGGTATGGTGTGTTTTTTATGTTATAGTGGTAATGTTTGGCTTTACTGTTAATAATTGGTTATCTATGTGGACTGTGTTGGAGTTAACTACTTGGGTTGCGGTGGTTATTGTGATTGAGGAGATGAATTCTTCTGAGGTTATGTTTAAGTTTTATTTGGTTTCTTCTTTATCTTCTATGGTGTTATTGTATTTGTGGTTTGTTTCTTGGTTTCCTGCATGGTGGGTTTTGTTTGTTGTAATGTTTAAGTTAGGTTTGCCTCCGGTTCATTGGTGAATGGGGTGGGTTTTGAAGAGTGTGTCTTGGGTGAATATGTGATTTCTTATGGTTGTTCATAAGGTTATTCCTTTTGTTGTTTCAATGCTTGTGGTTGATTCTGTGTTGATTGGAGTTATGTGTTTTATTTCGATTGTTTGAAGTGTAGTTAGATATTGGAGTGTCAGGTCTATGTTTATAATTTTGTTTTATTCTTCTTGTGTACATTCTAGGTGGTTGTGGTTGGCCTCTAGTGATTTGAGTAAGTTTGTGATTTATTATTTTATATATGCTAGTATGATGTTTGTTGTTATGCAGGGGATTTCGAATAGGGGGTATTATGATGCTGTGGTTGGTTATGTATTTATGTTGTTGTTGGGTTTACCGACGTCATTTCTGTTTTTTAGTAAGTGGGTTGTGGTTGCTGTTGGGGTGTTTTTTGTTCCTTTGTTGTGTTGGTTTATTTTGATGTTGAGTGTTGTAAGGTTATATCCTTATACGCGAGTGATTTGGAGTTCGTTTGTTAATTCTTTTGTTGATTTGGCGTGTTGCCATCGTTTTAGTGGTATTATTGAGTATTATGTGTTTGTTATGCATGTTTTTGGTTTTGTTTATTTGTATTAGTATTTTGAGGTGTTGGTTGGTTTAATTTAGGTGGTTTTGTGGGTGATTAGTGGGTCTTGAAGGTGTAATTTTGCAAGAAAAGGGTTGTTTTGTGTCAACTTTTTGAGTAAAATTGCAATTTTTTTAAATTTTTTGTGGAAATTTTCAAGTTCTATTTTTGATCTAAGTGTTTGTATTATATTCATATATATATAAATTTATATTATAAATAATATATATATATGATATATAACTATTATAATTATTCTTATAGAATAATATATAGTATGTTATATTATATATAAATCACTATACATATTAGTGAAGTAGTAACTTTGTTACTAACGTAATATTATGTATAATTTATATATTATTTATACTATATTCCTATCATAAACTAACTGAGGTATTAGTTTATGAAATAGGAAATATATTTATAAATTAATATAATTAAATTATAATATTTATAAAATAATATATAAATATATATTTTAAAATATTTAATAATTTATTTATATTTATGTAATATTATACTTGATATAAACATGGGAAGGAATAATAAAAATGTTTATATCTTAGTATAATATATACATTAATATAATTATATATTATATGTATATAATATATATACTAGTATTAGATTATTCTTTATACGAAATGCCACTAAAAAAAATTTCGTATTTTGAAAAAGAATAATTACTAATATAGTATGTATATAACTATTTAACACATTAATGTATTAATGTTATTAATAGTTCTATAACACACATTTTTTATTAATGTGTGTATAGTATACATGTAAACTTGTAGTTAACATGTATATATTATATTATATGACGTTCTATTTCATTAGAACCTATAATATAATAAACATATATATAATAAGTCCAATATATCCATATTGTTCCTTTATATATATGTAGGATCACGGATACTGGAAAATTGCGATAAAAGTTGTGGGTTTTTAACTTGAGAACCATAGGTGGTAGGTGCCCATTAGTTTCAATATGGTTTTAGGCACCAATAATTTTATACTCACGCTAGGTGGCTTACTCAGGTAAAATAGCTTTTAATACGCATTAATACACTTATGGTTTTTAATTAGGTGTAAGCATCTAGTTCTTACCGGCGTGGTGATTTGTGTGTTGATTTGTGAAGTGTTGTGATTTAATTCCTTTTTTTTGATAAATTTGTTCTAGCTAAAGTGGGAAACATCTCCAAATTTAAAAGATTTGTGCTTTTGGTTAAGCTATTTAGCTAATTGGTGGTGGAATTGTTTGGTGTTTTTGTAATTTTTAGACATTTTTTAGGAAATGTTAGTGAAATTTTGTGGTTTAAATGGTTTTGTGAGTGAGGTTGATTTGTGGATTTTGGGTGTAATTTGCGGAGAAGGAGTTGTTTACGTTAATTTTTTGAATTAAAGATTGCTGTTTTCGTATTTTGAGGTGTTGGTTGGTTTAATTTAGGTGGTTTTGTGGGTGATTAGTGGGTCTTGAAGGTGTAATTTTGCAAGAAAAGGGTTGTTTTGTGTCAACTTTTTGAGTAAAATTGCAATTTTTTTAAATTTTTTGTGGAAATTTTCAAGTTCTATTTTTGATCTAAGTGTTTGTATTATATTCATATATATATAAATTTATATTATAAATAATATATATATATGATATATAACTATTATAATTATTCTTATAGAATAATATATAGTATGTTATATTATATATAAATCACTATACATATTAGTGAAGTAGTAACTTTGTTACTAACGTAATATTATGTATAATTTATATATTATTTATACTATATTCCTATCATAAACTAACTGAGGTATTAGTTTATGAAATAGGAAATATATTTATAAATTAATATAATTAAATTATAATATTTATAAAATAATATATAAATATATATTTTAAAATATTTAATAATTTATTTATATTTATGTAATATTATACTTGATATAAACATGGGAAGGAATAATAAAAATGTTTATATCTTAGTATAATATATACATTAATATAATTATATATTATATGTATATAATATATATACTAGTATTAGATTATTCTTTATACGAAATGCCACTAAAAAAAATTTCGTATTTTGAAAAAGAATAATTACTAATATAGTATGTATATAACTATTTAACACATTAATGTATTAATGTTATTAATAGTTCTATAACACACATTTTTTATTAATGTGTGTATAGTATACATGTAAACTTGTAGTTAACATGTATATATTATATTATATGACGTTCTATTTCATTAGAACCTATAATATAATAAACATATATATAATAAGTCCAATATATCCATATTGTTCCTTTATATATATGTAGGATCACGGATACTGGAAAATTGCGATAAAAGTTGTGGGTTTTTAACTTGAGAACCATAGGTGGTAGGTGCCCATTAGTTTCAATATGGTTTTAGGCACCAATAATTTTATACTCACGCTAGGTGGCTTACTCAGGTAAAATAGCTTTTAATACGCATTAATACACTTATGGTTTTTAATTAGGTGTAAGCATCTAGTTCTTACCGGCGTGGTGATTTGTGTGTTGATTTGTGAAGTGTTGTGATTTAATTCCTTTTTTTTGATAAATTTGTTCTAGCTAAAGTGGGAAACATCTCCAAATTTAAAAGATTTGTGCTTTTGGTTAAGCTATTTAGCTAATTGGTGGTGGAATTGTTTGGTGTTTTTGTAATTTTTAGACATTTTTTAGGAAATGTTAGTGAAATTTTGTGGTTTAAATGGTTTTGTGAGTGAGGTTGATTTGTGGATTTTGGGTGTAATTTGCGGAGAAGGAGTTGTTTACGTTAATTTTTTGAATTAAAGATTGCTGTTTTCGTATTTTGAGGTGTTGGTTGGTTTAATTTAGGTGGTTTTGTGGGTGGTTAGTGGGTCTTGAAGGTGTAATTTTGCAAGAAAAGGGTTGTTTTGTGTCAACTTTTTGAGTAAAATTGCAATTTTTTTAAATTTTTTGTGGAAATTTTCAAGTTCTATTTTTGATCTAAGTGTTTGTATTATATTCATATATATATAAATTTATATTATAAATAATATATATATATGTAGGATCACGGATACTGGAAAATTGCGATAAAAGTTGTGGGTTTTTAACTTGAGAACCATAGGTGGTAGGTGCCCATTAGTTTCAATATGGTTTTAGGCACCAATAATTTTATACTCACGCTAGGTGGCTTACTCAGGTAAAATAGCTTTTAATACGCATTAATACACTTATGGTTTTTAATTAGGTGTAAGCATCTAGTTCTTACCGGCGTGGTGATTTGTGTGTTGATTTGTGAAGTGTTGTGATTTAATTCCTTTTTTTTGATAAATTTGTTCTAGCTAAAGTGGGAAACATCTCCAAATTTAAAAGATTTGTGCTTTTGGTTAAGCTATTTAGCTAATTGGTGGTGGAATTGTTTGGTGTTTTTGTAATTTTTAGACATTTTTTAGGAAATGTTAGTGAAATTTTGTGGTTTAAATGGTTTTGTGAGTGAGGTTGATTTGTGGATTTTGGGTGTAATTTGCGGAGAAGGAGTTGTTTACGTTAATTTTTTGAATTAAAGATTGCTGTTTTCGTATTTTGAGGTGTTGGTTGGTTTAATTTAGGTGGTTTTGTGGGTGATTAGTGGGTCTTGAAGGTGTAATTTTGCAAGAAAAGGGTTGTTTTGTGTCAACTTTTTGAGTAAAATTGCAATTTTTTTAAATATATGGTTTTAGGCACCAATAATTTTATACTCACGCTAGGTGGCTTACTCAGGTAAAATAGCTTTTAATACGCATTAATACACCTTTATGTTTAAACTGGGTATAAGCATTCTAATTCCTACCGGCAATAGTCTTTTCCATATTAGTCTTATTAGTGTGTCGTATCGGATTCGTGGGAAGGTGGATCGTGATATGATAATTCTTCTGATGAGTATTAGTGTAAGTATAGATGGATATAGTGGTAGTAATATGGTTCTAAATAAGATTCTTAGTAAGATGATCATTCCATATTCTGCTATGAATAAAAGGGCAAATTCTACTCTCGAGAACTCGATGTTGAAGCCTCTTACGAGTTCTCTTTCTGCTTCTGCTAGGTCAAAGGGTCTGCGGTTGGTTTCGGCTAGGATTATGATTGTGGCGGGGATAGTGAGTGTTAATGTGATTAGTAATTCAAGGTGATAAAATCCTGTTTTGGTGATTGTGAGGTTGTATGAGTCTTTTAGTATTATTACTATCAGAAGTGTTCTTCTTAGGCAAACTTCGTATGAGATGCTTTGGCTTATGGATCGGAGTGATCCGTAGGTGGCGTATTTTCTGTTTGATACTCAACCTCTTAGGACGATACCGAATCTTATGATTCCTATTAAGGTGACTATGAATAGTAGGTTTGCTTGGAATCTAATTGGGTTGAATGTAAGTGGTAGTCCTCATCAGAAAAGTATGAATAGGGTTAGGTTAATTGTTGGTATTGCTAGGTAGAGGATTGGGTTTAGTTTGTTGGTTTTTTTTGGGGATTTTAGTATTAGTTTTAACCCATCTAAAATTGGTTGTATCAGTCCTGTGACTATAGCTTTGTTTGGTCCTAGTCGGCGTTGGCTAATGCCAATATACTGTCGTTCTATTAGGGTTACGAAAGCAACTGATAGGAGGATTGTGGTGGTGATGGTTAATAGATTGGTGGCTCATAGTAGTATTAAATTAGGGGTCTAATTTTAGTCTTAATTTACTACGAATTGAAATTTCGTTGTGATAATAATTCACCAGAAGACCGTGTTATCAGTAGAAAAAATCTTGTATTGAGCTTAAGTCAATTGCACTAGTCTGCCATACTGATCAGTTTATGGTGATAGTATTCTGTTTATTCAAGATTTGAATGCTGAAATTGTTGTGAACTCAATTGCGATTGGTATGAATCTGTGGTTGACGCCACAGAGTTCTGAACATTGTCCGTATACTATCCCTGGGAGTATAGATTCTGAGGTTGTGGAGTTGATGCGACCAGGTATGGCATCTATTTTGATTCTGAGTGCTGGAATTGTCCATCTGTGGATTACATCTGCAGATGTAACTGATATGCGAATTGATACGTTGGTTGGTAGGATGATTCGGTTATCACAGTCTAGGAGTCGGAAATCTTGTGATTCTCACTCTTTTATGAATGAGTCAAACTCTAGGTTAAAGTCGGGGTAGTTGTAGGTTCAGTATCATTGGTGGCCTGTGATTTTTAGTCTTAAGGATGGAGATGTTGGTAGTCCTTCCTCTGTGTAAAGAGCTTTTATTGATATGCTTGCTATTGATAATAGTACGCTGAGTGGTGAGATTGTTCATAGAAATTCTAGTCATTTGTGGTCTAGTATTAATGAGCTTCTAGAGGTGAGTAGAATTCCTAAGAAAATTCATAGAACTAGGGCTAAAATGGAAAGCATTATAATTATAACCCAGTCTATTAGGTTGGATAATAGTAGGCTTCTATGATTATAGCTGTCTTGTGTGTATAATGCTATTCATTTTGTCAT